ATTAATGAATTAGATTATTTTCAATTTATGGAATATATATACAATAATATATAAAATCAAGATGAGTGTGTTAGTTATAATACTAACAATTAGACTAATCACAAGTGTTAAGAAAATACGTATACCCAACCAGACAAAAAAACACAATCGTTTTATATTCATTTTAAATAGATTAATTGTTAAATTAAAAGATGGATCGAATTGATCATTTATGTTTATATATGTTGCTATTTGAATTGCAATCGATATTAAGGAAAAAATTTGCATTTCATATTAGGAGAGATGGCTGAGTGGTTCAAGGCGTAGCATTGGAACTGCTATGTAGACTTTTGTTTACCGAGGGTTCGAATCCCTCTCTTTCCGTTCTTCCTTGATTATTTTTTTTACTGGAAATAAGGAATTGGAAAGAATTGGATTCTTTTTGCTGAGTTTATGAAATATAAAATAAAAATTTGTTAAAAAAGTGACAAATTCTTTATTTTTATTCTTCGCGCCCAGGATTACGTCCTGGATCATTAGATAAGAATCCAAAGATGAAGAGAGAAACGAAAAAGATTACTATTGTGTAAACAAAAAGTTTGAGAGTAAGCATTATAAAATCTCCAAGACTTTTTTTTGAAAAAGAAAATAGATCACTTCTTTTTTATTTTACCACTTTTTACATATATCGTTTTAGGTTTTTCTTTTGGTTTGTTTGTTCAATATAGATTTCTTTTCCATTTAAAAATGGAGGGTTTTTCATAAAGGACTTTTTATCTGATTAAGAATCTATTTTTTGGCATTTTATGATAGAATACATTATACATTTATAACTATAAAATTAGCGAAAACTTACAGCAGCTTGCCAAACAAAGGCTAATAGAAAAAAAAATAGAGGTATGACAGGCATAATATCAACGATTGGATTGAAAATGGCATAAGCTTCGGGCAATTTAGCAAAGAAAAAAAGATTTTGATAAATGACAGAATGAAAACAGATCCAGATTAAACTAAACAGATTAAGCATAAAAAAGATTTCGTTCTTTGAAATTCAATTAGAAAAGAGTATTTTAATGATAAGAAAAAAGGGAAATGCAAAAAATCGCAAGGGTTTCTATTTGCATACATTATACATTATCTTAATGGAATTCCATGTAATGATCAATTCCCTTTTTTGATTCTAGGTTATCTGTATGTGTAGAATGTTAGCAATAAACACATATTTTTGCTGTGGTTAATAAGTTGACGAATAATCAAGAGAACCATTAAAGTTTCTTTGTGTTGAAGAAACATTTCAATGGGGCGTGGCCAAGTGGTAAGGCAGCGGGTTTTGGTCCCGTTATTCGGAGGTTCGAATCCTTCCGTCCCAGATTCTTTATGATTAAACAAAAGAAGAGATTCTTCTCTATTAATACATAAAATAAAAATTGTTCAACAATTTGTTTCTTCTGATAAACAAAATAATATTAATAAAATATATTCAGTTTTGATTTATTGAAACTCTCATCCAATGCTCAATGTCGGATAAATGGATCATTTTGACTTTCCTTTTTAATATTAAAATAAATTAATAAATGGAATTTCTTATTTATTTTTATCCATAATTTATGAATCTACTAATTGAACCAATGACTATTCATTATTCCATCGATATGCACTAATTATATTATTTATTATATATAATAAATATTAATATGAATTTAATATATATATCTATATCGATAGAAACTTGCAATTAAATTGGAGAAAAATGTTATGGTAAAACTTCGCTTGAAACGATGTGGTAGAAAGCAACGTGCGACTTGAAGGAACTAATTGTCTGTGGATTTGTACATCCGCCATTTTACATATTCATAAAGATGCTCTTGGCTCGACATTTTATTATTAAAGTAACCTTGTTGTTATTTTTATTGGGGTTGCAAGTAAATACTATATAATGAAGCTCGAGAAGAAGGGTTTTAGTAAGGGAAAGAATCTAGGGTTAGTTAAAATTAATAAGTTAGGCCAACTTTGTAAGTATCCCTTACTATCTTTTCTATAGAATTAGAGTAAGGTTTACAAATATATAACATAAGAGGGTTCTCAGATTCTAGATCTTATTTAGATTAGATATTTTTTAGATAAAAGAACAAATAAATACAAAAGGTATGTTGCTGGCTTTTTGAAAGGAAAAATCCTCGAAGGAATGTCTAAACCCAATGATTTCACAAAGTAAATCAACAATATTTCATAACAAGGAAAAACCTTTGTTAATTTTCTTAACAATTCCATTGTTACTTTTAGGGCGATAAAAAGAAATGTGCTTGAGATAAGACAAATAAAAGCAAAAGAGTTTAGAGATGACTCAAACAATTTATCAATCTTTTGATTCTTTAAAAAATAATTCAAGCTAACTTGAGTCATAAGTATGAATATGGGTTTTTCTGTAAATAGGAAGAAAAGGGGCAAAATAAAATCCTAGTTGGATATTGATTTTATATTTCAATTATATACAGAAATGAAAATCCTTTTTTCTTGAGCCGTATGAGGAGAAAACCTCTTATACGTTTCCAAGGGGGGCTTTTTATTTATATCTATCCCAATGAGCCGTCTATCGAATCGTTGCAATTGATGCTCGATCTCGAAGAGAAGGAAGAAATCTTCAAAGAGTAGGTTTCTACGATCCAATCAAGAATGAGACTCATTTAAACATTCCTGTGATTTTGAATTTCCTTAAAAGGGGTGCTAAACCTACAGAAACTGTTTCTCACATTTTACAAAAGGCAGAATTGCTGAAAGAGAAAACAACTCAAAACGACTTTGAATTGGTTGAGAAATCAAATACGAAGTAAAGTAGTAAAGTTTAATAATTTTTAATAATTCGTATTATTTCATTATCTACACACCTTTTTTCTTTTCATCTTTTTCTCTTTCGTATTGATCAACTACAAAAATGTTTATTATATTATTTATATTGATTTTATTGATTGGAAATTGACTTGTTCTGCTTCTTTTTACATTTCATAATTTATTCTCTTTGTATTTTTGTGTCAATTCAATATAACTTATGATTTACTTAATCAATTGGTTTTCTCATTAGTGTTTTTCTATTGACAATGGTTTATTTAAAAACTATAATTTGGTCAAGTATTAATAGATTTGTTTATCTACACTCGATTGAATATAAATCCATATATTTATTCATGGTTTATGTTAATGAATCATTATTTATTATCCTTTTTTCTCAATTCATCATATCTTTAACTTTAAAATGAGGGATTTTAAAATGTTATAAAAAGAACTACTATTATTATTTTATTGAACATGAAATAAGATAATAATAGTAGTTCTTTCACTTTACCAATTGTTTATTTTCATTCGTTCTGTTATAATTTCATTTTATTCGATCATTTTTATTTATTACATTAAATATTTTTGGGTTGCTAACTCAATGGTAGAGTACTCGGCTTTTAAGTGCGACTATGCTTTTTTACACATTTAGATGAAAAAGAATTCGTCCAGACTATTGGTAGAGTCTATAAGACTGCGACTGATCCTCAAAGGTAATGAATGGAAAAAATAGCATGTCGTGATAAAATCAATGGATTTCCTTTTATTTTACATTTTTAGTTGCTAAGTGTTGGAGTTACAAAAAGTTTTGTAGCTTATATAAATTAGAAAAAAGAAAAGAAAAAGGATTCCTATTTTAAGTGTAGTCTAGTGAATAAATGGATAGAGCTTATTATGGCTCCAATTTAAGAAAATAAAAAGTAACGAGCTTATTTTGTTCAATTGGAATGAATTGAACATGGAATGATTACTCGATCTAATTATACGTTAAAAATGGATTAGCACCTATTATGGTACAAAATAAATGGTTTTAAATTAATTTTTTATTTATTATCATTTTCTTTAAATAAATCCTAATTATTCTTGATTATGGATTGGAAACAGAAACATATGTGTAGAAAAAATGGTATATTGATAAATAGCCAAAATCAAAAGAGCAATTGGGTTGTCAAAATAAAGGAGTTTTTACCTTTTGTGATTTAAATTCAAATGAATATAATCCCAACAGGATTAAGATTAGACTAAAAAAATATAAAAAATATAAAAAATATAAATAATATGAATATCTATTAATGTGACTCTCCGTTTATTTTTTTTTTGGGGGGGGTTGTGAAATGGAATTTATCTACTTGATTTATTTATTATTCAATATTCCTATTCTTTTCTAGCCGTATTGCATTATGTATTATTTTATAAACCAAGAACATCATTTTTTTTACTTTTTCTCTGGTTCAAATAAAAATGAAAAAGTTACAAAGATATCTAGAAAAGGATAAATTTCATCAACAATACTTTTTATATCCACTTATTTTTCAGGAGTATGTTTATGTATTTGCTTATGATTATTGTTTAACTAATTGTTCCTTTTTTTATGAATCTGTAGAAATGCCTATTTTTGGTTGTGACAAAAAGTTTAGCTCAGTACTTTTGAAACGTTTCCTTATTCAAATCTATCAAACGGGTTATTTGGGGCATTTAAGTAATAAGTTTCAGAATACCCCATTCATTCAGTATAAAGATTATTTGTATTTTTGTTTCTATTCCCAAATGATATTAGAAAGTTTTGCAATTATTGCAGAAATTGCATTTTCTCGACGTTTAGTATCTTTCCCAACAAAAAAAGGGATACTAAAATATAATCAATTACGATCTATTCATTCTATCTTTCCTTTTTTAGAGGATCAATTTTCACATTTAGGCTATGTAGTAAATCTAGTCATACCCTATCCTATTCATTGTGAAATTTTGGTTCACAATGTTCAAAGTTGGATCAAGGATATTGCATTTTTGCATTTATTACGATTTTTTTTGAATGAGTATTCCAATTGGAAGAGTTTTATTACTTCAAAAGAAAAGATTTATGCTTTTTTAAAAGAAAATAAAAGATTCTTTTTTTTTCTATATAATTATTATATTTCTGAATTTGAAGTTGGATTCTTGTTTCTTCGTAAACAAGAAATATGTTTACAATT